CAGACATTCAATCAATATTAGATTAGATGGAGAATTGCCTTTCGTTTTACTTCAAATAACGATAAAAGAAAGAAAAAATATGATTCTTTCTACATATGAGTCAGATTCCTTGGATACTTCGAAAAGTATTTGTTTACTTGTGTTTAAATCTTGTCGATTCTACTAGAAATTCTATAATTAAGAATAACTCATTATAAGATAAGTGGATTTTTTAGAGTAGTTCATCAATGGTGACCAAATATCTCTCCCTTTTTTTGACTCTGCACCAGTGATTTCACTATTATTAGTGAACAATAATGGAAAAGTTTCTTCATATTCATAGAAATAGGGGACAGAATTCACATGGATATAGTAAGTCTCGCATGGGCTGGTTTAATGGTAGTTTTTACATTTTCCCTCTCTCTCGTAGTGTGGGGAAGAAGTGGACTCTAGAAGTACTCCTAATTGCGATAATAATCAAACTCTATCAACCTGTATCAATTGTTTTAGTTTTCTAGACCGGCCGGCAATTTTTTTTAAGATTTTTTTTTAGAAATTGGATTTATGTTTTGTTTTATTGACTCATTTGATATTTTTATATCAGGGTTTACACCGTTAACCATTCATGGGATAACCCCTTTTCGAAATCTCAATAGGTTTCCATCGAATTCGGATTATCCGTATTAAATGGATCAAACAAACAAATGAAATTTAGAAAGTATGTACATACATTTCATATTCTATTTCATTTATATTTACATTTATAAAGAAAAAGAGAGATATGGGTGGATTCCTTTATATTAAGATATTTCACTTGTATCTTTATACATTACAATAACCATAATGGCTAGTATGGTAGAAAGAGATCTCTTTCTACCATACTAGCGGGCCCCTTAGGATACTACTGAATCTAATGCATTCCTTTCATTTAAGACGAGAAATTGACATCTTTTTTTTTTCATTGATAGTCAAATTGTATTCAAATTAATTATTTTGACTAACCGTTTTTACGTAAATTATAAGCAAAAAAGCAGTAGGAACGAGAATGAAGAGTGCAGTAGCAATAAATGCAAGAATATTGACTTCCATAATTTAATCGTTTATTATTTATTTTTTTTCTTTGGAATACCTCGGGATTTAATCCCATAGAGATGAGAAATCTTTCGCTTGTAAACTCACTCAGATTAATTATATTTCGATGATATCGAATGAAAGAAATATCATGAATAACAATATCGGAACTATCAAATCGATTCATCGTCAAGAATTTAATAGTATAACATAGGAAGATCTTTTATCCACACCGAATACATAATGAGATTCCTGATCCAATAAAAAAATATTTCTTTATTATTCTTTTTCACCGCTTTCTTTTCTACAACCTAGTACTTTACTTTCCTTGTACAATCATCTGATGAAATATCCTAAAAAACCTTTTCGACTTCGATTGTTTACAAAAAGAGTTTCTAAAGAACCTTAACTAAACAATAGAAATCAAATAGAGAAAACAAGTACGAAATTTCAAATTGAAATTTAAAAAATTTTGTAAGGGTCTATGATCTTTTTGGAAAACAAAGGAAATGTGATAAAGACGAGTCCCGGTAAAAAAAGTAAAATATTCAAAAAAATGAACTATTTAAATTTTCTTACGAGTTTTTCTTCGACATCGACTCTAATCTTTAAAAAGAGCATATTCATTAGGGAAGACTAATTTGATCTTTATTTTTTAAATATCCTCTTTCCTTAGTTGGATTCGAACTATTTTCACTTCCTTGACTTCATAGAAACCAAAGTATATATAGGTACTCTTGGCAAACGTATTATACGCTATCCTATTTCATTTTCCTACACGAGTTAATGGGAGATTAATTGACAAAAAGAAGAAACCCCTTACAGTATCTCGTTCTTGAAGTGTTGAATGTTCTGAATAATTGAAATTATACTAATTTACATATGTCTCTAAAGTGGTGCTATAGAAATACCCCTTTCTTTTACTTGATGAAAAAAAAAAATAAAACAAAAAGATAACCGAAACCATTTTGATCCCCTTGCCCAGAAACAAAAAGGGGAGTTTATGTCTTTTTTTTTTTATTGAATCCGCCGGGACTGACGGGGCTCGAACCCGCAGCTTCCGCCTTGACAGGGCGGTGCTCTGACCAATTGAACTACAATCCCATGGAAATCAAGCGGGTAGCTTACATATTCCTTCTTATGATTTCATTTTAATCATTTCAATTTTCGATTCAAATTAGTGTTTTGTAACAAAGAAAGTCACAAGTAATATATTGATATCTATATGGATATCACTTTAATGATAGCAAGGCAGATTACTGGTAATCCTTGCATTATTATAAAATCGATTGATAATCTATTTTTTATTGTAATTTTTATTGTAAAAAAAAAAAAAAAACGATTATTTTCTCGACTCTGTTCATTAAAGTTTATATTTAATGAATCCATCTCGGGATCCTTAGCAAGATCAAGATCGGAATTTTTTATGGAAACAAAAAGTAACGAGACA